AATTTCATATTGAACTCTTTTTTTATTGAATAGATTTTCATATCATATTTTCATAATATATATATATATACATATTATCATAATAATATAGAAATAATATAATAATATATAAAATAATATATATATATAGTATATACACTTATATTATATAGATATAGAGTTCTATATAGTTCTAGGATAGAATATTTATGGGAGTATGGGATAGCTCATTCATGAACGAACCATCAAATCCAAAGAATTCTATGGGATCATAACATAAAAGTAGGAAAGACTCCTCGGATCTAGTCATACATTTGATTCTAATTATATATATTGACAATTCCAAAAAACTACTCATACTATTGTCATAGTATGATGACAGTCGGGGCGGGTATGCCCTCATCGTCTAGTGGTTCAGGACATCTCTCTTTCAAGGAGGCAACGGGGATTCGACTTCCCCTGGGGGTAGCGGACTGCGAAAGGAAGTTGGTCATGAATTATCAATAAACCTAGAATTCATTCTTCCTGGGTCGATGCCCGAGCGGTTAATGGGGACGGACTGTAAATTCGTTGGCGAGATGTCTACGCTGGTTCAAATCCAGCTCGGCCCAAGAATTCGTCGCTCCATGAAGAAGATCTAAACAATTTGCCCTCTATAAACAGAAATCCCGGATCCGTATAAAATAAATAAAAATAGTCCATTTTTTCTCATCCATTCTTTTTATTTTCATTTGCAATACAGTAAATACAAGAAACATAGATTACTAGTAATCTATGCCACTCTCACTCAAGTCCATATCTATCTATGTGAATAGGATATTTTGTGTTTCTGTTGCAACACGACAAATAGAATGCTCTTCTTGAAATCATAAGACTATGTATGCCATGCATATGGCTGGGATTGTAGTTCAATCGGTTAGAGCACCGCCCTGTCAAGGCGGAAGCTGCGGGTTCGAGCCCCGTCAGTCCCGATCCGACGAATTGATCAACTCATCTCTTCCCTTTTCCGCGAAAGGGAAGACGGGGAACAAAATCTAATCTCTGGGGGGAATCCTTATTTCTTTTGTTTTCGTTTCGCATTTTTCATCAAACAAATATGGAAATTTTGATTTCTTATACTAGCACCGATTGGTAAGGGAGAAACGTATGTAGATTTTTAAAATCGTTACTTTTTACTAATTACTAGAGTAAGACTGACTCTATTCAGTATTTGAAGAGCGACCATACTCGTCTTATTTTCTTTTCAATTGTTATTTTCGTGATCAACGGAATGGAATAGAGTGCCCATATTTTGACCGAGAATACAGACACAAATTGTCTTCTTTTATTATAAACAAAACAATGAACTTCACATAGAACTTCACATAATTATCTCGACAGAGTACTTTTCAGGTTCAGATGAAACCACACCTTCTTTAGTTTCGAACAAACCTTGTTTGTGCATCCGCAATGACTAATTGGAAATAATCTATCTTATTCTCATCCAAATTGCACACTGCATTTTTTATGATTGTATGACCTATAGAATATTGGACATATTATACTTCAGAATTTTATGTATATTTTATATATATTTTATATATAAGTTTATATATAAGTAAAGGAATAAGAATTGGATAAGTGTATAAAAATAGGTGATAGAAAAGGAAAAGTGGAAAAGCGGGAAAATGAAATGGGATTTATGATCCAATAACAAGAAAGAATCCTATTTTTCCTTTCTATTTCATTTAGATTGAGTATGGATAAAAGATCTTCCTATGTTATACTATGTTATACTATTCAATTCGCGACGATAAATCGATTTGATTTGATATTGTTATTCATAATATTGTTAGTATCATAAAGATGCAATTCATACCTTTGAATTGATAGGAGTCCACTTTATCATCTCTATTTATCATCTCTATGGGATTAGATCCCAAATTATTGTGAAAGAAGAAAACAAAGAGATTATGGAAGTCAATATTCTTGCGTTTATTGCTACTGCGCTGTTCATTTTAGTTCCTACTGCCTTTTTACTTATCATATACGTCAAAACAATCAGCCAAAATGATTAATTTGAATGAAACTTGAATTATGAATTTTTATCAATGATTGAAGAAATGAAAGGGTTTCAAACTATATTTAAGTCTTAAATGAAATGTGGAATCAGAAGTATTTGATATAGTGCGGTAGAAAGAGCTATATATAGCTCTTTCTACCGCACTATACAATTGAGTATTGTAGAATATTTCATATTCATTCATATTCTTAGTATTAGTACATAAAACATAAAGTTGTATTGTATACAGAAAGAAGCTTTCCCTTATATAGATCAATTGACAATAGATATCTATATCTAAGTAATAATATATATTGGGTGGGCGTACATCAAAATGAAATAGCACTCGAATTTTATATTTTTTCTATACACCCATTTGTATGCATTTCAATCAATCCAAAAGAATTACAAGTCAACTGCTTGAATTCCTGATTTTTTATATCTCTTCTTATGCTTATGGATCCGGGGGCCTATCAAAAGAATTAATGTAGGAAGAATAGTACAGACATATACTATATACCATATAAATACCATATCATAATCATATATTAGAGAATTATAGAAATCTAATCTATTAATATATATTAATAAATAATAAGAATATAATAATAAAAGAAAACTATTTAATATTTAATAGAGGATTCAATAGAAAATAGAAATCTAATAATAAAATAATAATATAAAATAATAATATAATACTACTTAATATATCTTATATATAAGATATAATATATAGATAAAATATAAATAAACTAAAGCAAGTCAAGTTTTTTTAAGCTTTCGCAAAACGATCACAATTGATACAAGTAGATTTTTCAGTAAAGTACTAAATTAGTAATATTCCTAGCTCTAAAGCCCACTCCTTCCCCATACTACAAGTGAAAGAGAAAATGTAAACACTACCATTAAAGCAGCCCAAGCGAGACTTACTATATCCATGCGAATGATGTCCCCTATCTCTATGAAATGAAGGAATTATTCCATTATTGATTCATAATCATAGTGAAATCAATGGTGCAGAGTCAAAATAGGATTCTTACTTATGGCTCTTTATGAAATAATTTCATGAATCCACTCATAAAAAGTTCCAATTCTTTCTATTGAAATAGAAAGAATTGGAAAAAAAAAGAAAAAATAAAATATACAAATAGAAAGAAGAGCCATTCAACCATTCTGATGAAATTTATGAGCAGCACTCAGAACCTCTAGTGAGTCTGGATACAAAGTATCTTCAGTTCTTTGCCACAATTATTAAATGAAATTCCCATCAGCCTATCCAATCTAATTTCATCGCAGACAGAGTGAGTAGACACTACCTCAATATTAAGAAAGTTATATTGTAAAATAATTAGGGAGTCTTTATAGTCTTTTTTAGAATCCTTTCTTCAACCTTAGTAGCCAAAACGGAGTGTCTCTTAGGAACCTTTGGATACCAAGATTTCCGACTTCTTACTTTCATAGTTCTGATGCCCAGAATGAATTCTCACTATTTCTTTTATTTGATTCAATTCAGAATAGCGCAAACCAATCATTAATAAGATTGAGTTGCTTCAGATTTATTGGTGCCTTTTTGAGCCACACTCAGAACCCTGATTTTGAGAAAAAAGATGACAGTCTTTTATAGGCCCTATGGGTTCTCAAAATCAAGTATCAACAGACCTAGCCCTTGCCTAATGCTTTTTCGGGGCAAGAATTCGTCAAGTTCGATCAAAAAATTCCAAGTATTTTTTTGTTGATCAGGCGACACCCAGATTCGAACTGGGGATAAAGGATTTGCAGTCCCCCGCCTTACCACTTGGCCATGCCGCCAAATTCTATCCAAAATGGATAAAGAAATAAAAAAATTCTATAATTATAGAATTAGAAATTAGAGAATTATATATATATATTCTTATACTTATACTTATATTCTCTTTCTATATTTCTATAATCTAGAATTATATTATTATTCTATTTCTTTTCCTCTCCTCATTTTGTTTTGATTTGAATTTTTTACTTTCTTAATTTCTTTTATTTTTGGATCTTGAATCCCATTGTACTTATTTTTTTCCAAAAAATAATTCCTCTTTTTTATTGGATCCTGTTTCTATTCTTTTCTTCGATTGATTTTATCTCAAAACACGCGTCGCTTAAAAACTTACCTTCTCTTTTCACTTTTCTATAGAAAAGTGAAAAGATTCCCGGCCCCGGTCACAGACTGTAAAATGCAGGGCAATTTAGAATAATTCACTCTTTACTTCATTAACTATTTACTTATTAATCTTTTACTCTTACTTACTTTTCTTACTTTGAATTAGTGAACAGCTCTTAATTTTGTATCTCCATTTGTATTACCTTAATGGATGCAAAATCCAATTGATTTACGACTAATCATTATCTATTACATTATCAATTAGAATTATAAGAAAATATATGTGTATATGTAAACCCCAGAACAGTGTAAACTCCAGAACAGAAATTTTTATACATGGATACCGAGCCCAGGTCTATTTCTTATGCGCATATCCCTATATAGGATCATCGTGCTTGAATATTTCATTGAATATTGAATATGAATAGAAGATAGACATTATGTATAGAGTGCGACCTAACCTATGTTAAACCAAGTTTAATTATGATAAAAGATGTGATATACGAATAGCTATATTGGCATGTACTTCCTAAAGATTACTCCTATGACTATATACGTACGCAATTCCACATTGTGTTTTAGAAATTATACTACCAAAAAAAGATTTGTGAATTCCTTTTTAAACATTCAATTGTGTGTCCTAAAAAAAGGGAAACTCTATGCTGTTCCTGATTCTTCTGTTTTTATCTCATTCATAGAGAGCAGATTGAATCCTAAATTCATTGATTTTTTATTTTTTTGCACCCTGATCATAATATCATAATAAAAGAATTAGGTATAAATTGGATCAATTTTGATATCCGATAAAAGACTCCATCATCCTAAGTGACAGAATTTTTCCCGGGAATGCTTTATAAATTTCCATTTCTTTCTATTTGTACCTGGCTCAAGTTCAAATTCGAACTTGCATCGAAAATGCCCTCCATTTCTCTGTCTTGCTTCCGTTCATACGTATGATATATATGGATGGAGTTGACTCAAATTTTATGTGATTCAGTAAACAGAATATCCATTCCATCATTGCTAGATCAATAGGTAGGGTTCGATGAATAGTGAGCCAAGCCAATAATGGGATTTTTTCAATAAAGAGGAAACTTAAGATTAAGATGATCCAGAATGGAAATGAGGGAATGTCCACAATACCTGGATTTAGTCAGATACAATTTGAGGGATTTTGTAGGTTCATTAATCAGGGCTTGACGGAAGAATTTCATAAGTTTCAAAAAATTGAAGATAGAGATCAAGAAATTGAATTTCAATTATTTGTGGAAACATATCAATTGGTAGAGCCCTTGATAAAAGAAAGAGATGCTGTGTATGAATCACTCACATATTCTTCTGAATTATATGTACCCGCGGTCTTAATTTGGAAAACCGGTAGAAATATGCAAGAACAAACCATTTTTATTGGAAACATCCCTATAATGAATTCTTTTGGAACCTCTATAGTAAATGGAATATACCGAATTGTGATCAACCAAATATTGCAAAGTCCCGGTATTTACTACCGTTCAGAATTGGAACATAACGGAATTTCTGTCTATACCAGTACTATAATATCGGATTGGGGGGGAAGGTCGGAATTAGAAATTGATAGAAAAGCAAGGATATGGGCCCGCGTAAGTAGAAAACAAAAAATATCTATTCTAGTTCTATCATCAGCTATGGGTTCGAATATAAGAGAAATTCTAGAGAATGTTTGTTACCCTGAAATTTTCTTGTCTTTCCCAAATGATAAAGAGAAAAAAAAGATTGGATCAAAAGAAAATGCTATTTTGGAGTTTTATCAACAATTTGCCTGTGTAGGGGGGGATCCGGTATTTTCTGAGTCCTTATGCAAGGAATTACAAAAGAAATTTTTTCAACAAAGATGTGAATTAGGAAAGATTGGTCGACGAAATATGAACCGGAGACTTAATCTTGATATACCCCAAAACAATACATTTTTGTTACCACGAGATCTATTGGCTGCTGTGGATCATTTGATTGGAATGAAATTGGGAATGGGTACACTTGACGATATGAATCACTTGAAAAATAAACGTATTCGTTCTGTAGCAGATCTATTACAGGATCAATTTGGATTGGCTCTTGTTCGTTTAGAAAATACGGTTCGAGGAACTATATGTGGAGCAATCAGGCATAAATTGATACCGACTCCTCAAAATTTGGTAACTTCAACTTCATTAACAACTACTTATGAATCGTTTTTTGGCCTACACCCTTTATCTCAAGTTTTGGATCGGACTAATCCGTTGACACAAATTGTTCATGGGCGAAAATGGAGTTATTTGGGTCCTGGAGGATTGACGGGGCGAACTGCTAGTTTTCGGATACGAGATATCCACCCGAGTCACTATGGACGTATTTGTCCAATTGACACGTCCGAAGGAATCAACGTTGGACTTATTGGATCATTAGCTACTCATGTGAAGGTTGGTTATTGGGGATCTATAGAGAGTCCGTTTTATGAATTATCTGAGAGATCAAAAGAGGCACAGATGGTTTATTTATCACCAAATAGAGATGAATATTATATGGTAGCAGCAGGAAATTCTTTGGCCTTGAATCGGGGTATTCAAGAACAACAGGTTGTTCCAGCTCGATATCGTCAAGAATTCCTGAGTATTGCATGGGAAGAGATTCATCTTAGAAGCATTTTTCCCTTCCAATATTTTTCTATTGGGGCTTCCCTCATTCCTTTTATCGAGCATAATGATGCGAATCGAGCTTTAATGAGTTCTAATATGCAGCGCCAAGCAGTTCCACTTTCTCGGTCCGAGAAGTGCATTGTTGGAACTGGGTTGGAAGGCCAAACGGCTCTAGATTCGGGGATTTCAGCTATAGCCGAACGCAAGGGAAAAATCATTTCTACTGATACTCAAAAGATCATTTTCTCAAGTAATGGGGATACTCTAAGCATTCCATTAGTTATGTATCAACGTTCCAACAAAAATACTTGTATGCATCAAAAAACTCAGGTTCAACGGGGTAAATACATTAAAAAGGGACAAATTCTAGCGGGTGGTGCGGCTACAGCTGGTGGGGAACTCGCTTTAGGAAAAAATGTATTAGTAGCTTATATGCCATGGGAAGGTTACAATTTTGAAGACGCAGTACTAATTAGCGAACGTCTGGTCTATGAAGATATTTATACTTCTTTTCACATCCGGAAATATGAAATTCAGACTCATGTAACAAGCCAAGGTCCTGAAAGAATCACTAAGGAGATCCCGCATTTAGAGGCTCGTTTACTCCGAAATTTAGACAGAAACGGAATTGTGATGCTGGGATCTTGGATAGAAACAGGTGATATCTTAGTAGGTAAATTAACACCTCAGACAGCGAGCGAATCGTCATATGCCCCCGAGGATAGATTATTACGAGCTATACTTGGCATTCAGGTATCCACTTCAAAAGAAACTTCTCTCAGACTACCTATAGGGGGAAGGGGTCGAGTTATTGATGTGAGATGGATCCATAGAAAGGGGGTTTCCAATTATAATCCAGAAAGGATTCGTGTATATATTTCACAGAAACGTGAAATCAAAGTAGGTGATAAAGTAGCTGGAAGACATGGGAATAAGGGTATAATTTCTAAGATTTTGTCTAGACAAGATATGCCCTATTTGCAAGATGGAACGCCCGTTGATATGGTATTCAACCCATTAGGAGTCCCCTCACGAATGAATGTGGGACAGATATTTGAATGTTCGCTCGGGTTAGCGGGGGATCTGCTAAAGAAACATTATAGAATAGGACCCTTTGATGAGAGATATGAGCAAGAGGCCTCAAGAAAACTAGTGTTTTCTGAATTATATGAAGCCAGTAAGCAAACAAAAAATCCATGGGTATTTGAACCTGAATATCCGGGAAAAAGCAGAATATTTGATGGAAGAACAGGAGATCTTTTTGAACAACCTGTTCTAATAGGAAAGTCCTATATCCTAAAATTAATTCATCAAGTTGATGATAAAATCCATGGACGTTCCAGTGGGCATTACGCACTTGTTACACAACAACCTCTTAGAGGGAGGGCCAAACAAGGGGGACAAAGAGTAGGAGAAATGGAAGTTTGGGCTCTAGAGGGATTTGGTGTTGCTCATATTTTACAAGAGATGCTTACTTCTAAATCTGATCATATTAAAGCTCGTCAAGAAGTACTTGGTGCTACGATTATTGGAGCACCAGTACCTAACCCAGAGGGTGCTCCAGAATCTTTTCGATTGCTCGTTCGAGAACTACGATCTTTGTCCCTGGAACTGAATCATTTCCTTGTATCTGAAAAGAACTTCCAGATGGATAGGAAGGAAGCTTGATCTCAATGAATCAGAATTTCTATTCTATGATCGACCAGTATAAACATCAACAACTTCGAATTGGACCAGTTTCCCCTCAACAAATCGAGGCTTGGGCAAAAAAAATTCTACCCAATGGAGAGATAGTTGGAGAGGTGACAAAACCCTATACTTTTCATTATAAAACTAATAAACCGGAGAAAGATGGATTGTTTTGTGAAAGAATTTCCGGACCCATAAAAAGTGGGATTTGTGCTTGTGGAAATTACCGAGGAATTGGGGCTGAAAAAGAAGACCCGAAATCTTGTGAAGAATGCGGGGTGGAATTTGTTGATTCTCGAGTACGAAGGTACCAAATGGGATACATCAAACTGACATGTCCAGTGACTCATGTGTGGTATTTGAAACGTCTTCCTAGTTATATTGCGAATCTTTTAGATAAGCCCCTTAGGGAATTAGAGGGCCTAGTATATTGCGATGTGTGATTTGATCGAAATTTTCATTTGACAGATTTGGACTGAGAAACTGTCATCCCATTTAATCTGATTGGGATGCCCCCAGCTCTGACATGTATCTTGGGAGGAGGAACATGAAGCTCAGAATTATGGGTGCATTCAAGACTTAAAAATGGAAGAAAAGGGGGATTGATCCATGGTCGATTCCGTAACAGATAATATAGGAATAGTTAGTCATACCTCGTGAAAAAAGACTTTTTGTGGAATTATACATTCCATTTCTTTGAGAAAGAAATTCTGTTCAGGCAAGCGCAAGCGAATATGGCATGGTTACGGGAGCTTATATATCGCATATATGCTTCAAGGGATATCATGGCACATAACCATCGAGGTGAGTAGAGACCTAAAAAAGATCGAATGGAACAATACAATATATAGACAAATAAATCCTTTACGAGTCCCAAAATATTCCTTTCAGGGGATTCATCATTTGAGGGGAAGTAGACTACTCAAGAATTTCACATTTCCTTTTTTTTCGTAAACATAAATAAACATAAAAGAAAGTAAAAAAGGTTAGAGTGAAAATAAAAAATAAAATAAGATAAAAATGAATCAATGAAAGGCTGGTCCTTACTGGGAACTTGAGTAAAGAGTAGCTTTTTATAGGGTTTTCTCGAACAAAGTTTAAACAGAAGAAGAACCCCTTATCTTTATTTGGTATAACTACTTGAGCCGGATGAGAGGAAACCTTCACGTCCGATTGTGAGGGGGGGATCCAATATTATAGGAACCTATCTCGATTTTTCTTTTGCTAGGTCCATAGCTAAAAAACCTACTTTCTTACGATTACGAGGTTCATTCGAATATGAAATCCAATCCTGGAAATACAGCATCCCACTCTTTTTTACTACTCAAGGTTTCGAGACATTTCGAAACCGAGAAATCTCTACGGGGGCAGGTGCTATCAGAGAACAATTAGCCGATTTGGATTTGCGAATTATTCTAGATAATTCTTTGGTAGAATGGAAGGAATTAGGAGACGAAGAGTCCGCAGGAAATGAATGGGAAGATAAAAAAATTAGAAGAAGAAAGGATT